ACGCGCATTATTACAATAATGTAAATAAACGCATTTTGGGCTAAAAAACATCACTCGAGGTTTTCCTGTTTCCGGGGGGTTTTCAGGAGCATTAGTGATCTCAGGAGTGATGGGGGGGTAGGGGGGGTTTACCGCGCAGATACCCCGGGGATATAACAGGTATGTTTCGATTGGTTAGTACTACTTATGCTCGTGAAAACCTGATATGTGGTTATTTAGTGGTTAGTTTTCGATCATTCATAAAGTTTCCGCGATCAAGGAAAATGTTCAACCTTGATAGTAATTGACGCTCTGCACTCTGAAATGCAAATTGAAAGGAAACCAAAAAGAGAAACCCCTTGCCCGCTGGATTTAACGCCCGGCATGCTGGGTGCTCCCGGCTATGTATCAACACCATTAACTTATGCAAGCGTCGATAAAAGTGGATGGAATTAGGCGAGTAATGGCCCTGAAGTAGGAACCAAATGCCAGGAATAATTCACTGAGTGAAACCCCCACGATTTCTGTCCCTGACCATCAATAACCGTTGGCATTCAGATATCAACTGATGGTCGGTTCTTATTGAGTCCTGTTGCTTAGATGTAGAGGTGTTGAGTAAACTTGTATATTAGGAGATACCGATCATTGTTGAGAAAGTGCATAACCAGATTCTGAGTGTGAATCATTATTGGATATGTCTAGATATGGTTTATGTAATACCTTCATATAATGTACCTGCTTTATGTACTATTACGGGGGGGGTCTAGTACAATTAATGTTTTAAATCATTAGCCCTATGTAATGGTTCATATAATGTAATGGTGTATATACATATATGTATATGCACGTACATCCATGTTGGAAGAGCAGAGAGTAGTTTAACGCTAAGAATGCTAGCTTTGGGAGTTGGTGGTGGCGGTTGGATGCCGTTCTCTCTGAGCAGTAGGGGGGATTTTAACCCCCGGCGTCCGGTTTACAAGACCGGCGCTCTGAAGCTGAGCTACTACTGCACACTCATCCGAGGGCTTTGTTCTCTAATCAGCCTGCTAGAGGCATTAAAAACAAGAAAAGTGAGAAGTATAACAGGGATGCAACTTGTCCAATGATAATGAAGGGGTGTTCAACAGGCATGCCACCGATTCAGGTAAGAATGGCCACGTCTGCAATGAGAAGTCAGAATAGGAATTGGGTAACTGGCCGGAATGTTAGGCTTCGTTGTTTGGACGTATGTAGAATGGGAACTAGCATTAGGACGAGAATGGATGCAAGGAGTGCTAGGACACCCCCCAGTTTATTTGGAATGGAGCGAAGGATAGCGTAGGCGAATAGGAAGTATCATTCGGGCTTAATGTGGGGAGGAGTAACGAGTGGATTTGCGGGGGTGAAGTTGTCGGGATCTCCGAGCACGTTAGGTGAGAAGAGGGCAAGACATGTGAGGGCCACAAGAACTGCTGCGAATCCAAGAAGATCTTTGTAAGAGAAGTAGGGGTGGAAAGAAATTTTATCGGCGTCCGAGTTGAGTCCGAGAGGATTATTTGAGCCTGTCTCGTGCAGGAAAAGCAGGTGAACTACTGTGAAGGCGGCGATAATAAAAGGAAGAAGGAAGTGGAATGCGAAGAATCGGGTTAGTGTCGCGTTGTCGACCGAGAAGCCCCCTCAGATCCATTGTACTAGTGTGTTTCCAACATAGGGCACGGCGGAAAGCAAGTTAGTGATGACGGTTGCGCCYCAGAAAGACATTTGTCCTCAGGGGAGGACGTAGCCTACGAAGGCAGTCATCATTACAAGRAGAAGAAGGACGACCCCGATGTTCCATGTCTCCTTATACAGGTAGGAGCCATAGTAGAGGCCTCGGCCAATGTGGAAGTAGATGCAGATGAAGAAGAAGGAGGCGCCGTTTGCATGAATATTACGAATGAGCCAGCCGTAGTTTACGTCGCGGCAGATATGAGCAACAGATGAGAAGGCGGTAGCGATGTCCGATGTGTAATGTATTGCTAGGAAGAGGCCTGTAAGGATTTGCGTGACCAAGCACAGTCCTAGAAGAGAGCCAAAGTTTCATCAAACTGAAATGTTGGATGGAGCAGGTAGGTCGACCAGTGCATCGTTGGCGATTTTTAGTAAGGGGTGTGTCTTTCGAAGGCTTGCCATTAGGGTTCCTGTAGTTGAATACAACGGTGGCTTTTCGAGTCATTAGTCCTGGTTAAAATCCTGGTAGGAATTATGACTTATATTATGTCTTTATTGTTAGTTGGTTTAGTAATGGGGTTGGTAGCAGTTGCTTCTAACCCGTCCCCGTACTTCGCTGCCTTGGGGTTGGTTGTGGTGGCAGGTTTAGGGTGTGGAGTCTTGGTGGGGCACGGGGGACCCTTTTTATCCCTAGTGTTGTTCTTAATTTATTTGGGGGGAATGCTGGTGGTGTTCGCTTACTCGGCTGCGTTAGCGGCCGAGCCTTATCCTGAGACTTGAGGGAGTCGGCCAGTCCTTGCATATATATTTATTTATATGGTCGGAGTAACTCTTGTATCGGTGCTATTTTGAGGAGGGTGGTACGAGTCTTCTTGGGTGCCTGTAGACGAACTCGAAGAGTTCTCGATGTGTCGAGGCGATACTGCGGGGGTTGCTCTAATATACTCGTCAGGGGGTGGAATACTTGTTATTAGCGCTTGGGTTCTGCTACTAACCCTCTTTGTGGTGCTGGAGTTGACTCGTGGGCTAAGCCGGGGGGCGCTTCGGGCAGTTTAGAGAACAAAAATAAGTAGTGCTAGGGCAAGGGTAAGGATAAATTGAGTGAGGTAGGTCTTGATCATACCCTTCTGTGCATTACTTGTTGTTGTAACAAGAGGGATATTTGCAGAGACTACGGTCTTGGGGCCCGCTTTCTCTAGTCAGGTTTGGTCCACCATCTGGCTAGCAATAGCCTGGCCCAAGGATAGGCTGAGGCTGGGGGTGAGGCGGTGGATGACCGTTGGGAAGTAGCCTAATATGTTTGAGAAGTGATGTGGGGTCAACGAAGGGGTGGGCTTGAATTGCTTGGTGGTAAGGGAGGCTAGTTCGAATGCTAAGAGGAGCCCCGCAATAGTAACGGCCAGGGCGGCAAGTTTCAGGAGGGGGGGCATAGACATGATTGGCGTTTTCAAGGGGGTGATGTTTGAGGTGATGATCAGGCCTGCAACAATACTTCCTCAGGCCAGCCGTTTGATGGGGTTAATTACAGCAGGGTTATTTTCATTAATAGGGGAGAGTGAATTAAATCGAGGGTGACCCATGGCCACGAAGAAAACTACGCGTAAGCTGTAGATGGCAGTGAAGGATGTGGCCAGGAGGGTTAGGGTAAGGGCCCAGGCGTTTAGGTGGGATGTGTTCAGGGCTTCGATGATAGCATCTTTAGAGAAAAAGCCCGCGAGGAAGGGGGTGCCTGTGAGGGCCAGGCTGCCGATCGTTAGGCAGGAGGAGGTGAAGGGGGTGAGGTAATGCATGCCCCCCATTTTACGGATATCTTGTTCATCGTTTAGACTGTGAATAATCGAGCCCGAGCACAAGAAGAGCATTGCTTTGAAGAATGCGTGGGTACAGATGTGTAGGAAGGCAAGCTGGGGTTGGTTTAACCCAATGGTGACTATCATGAGCCCCAGTTGACTTGATGTTGAGAAAGCAACAATCTTCTTAATGTCATTCTGGGTTAGGGCGCAAGTGGCGGTGAAGAGTGTCGTGAGGGCTCCTAAACAAAGACAAATAGTTAAAGCCGTTTGGTTGTTCTCCATGAGGGGGCTCATCCGGATGAGGAGAAAAATACCGGCAACAACCATAGTGCTCGAGTGCAGTAGGGCAGAGACCGGAGTAGGGCCTTCCATAGCGGAAGGGAGTCAAGGATGAAGTCCGAATTGGGCCGACTTGCCAGTCGCGGCAACGATTAGTCCGATGAGCGGATATGTCAAGTCATAGTCTTTGGCAGCTGCAAAGACCTGTTGCATTTCTCAGGAGTTTAGGTTAGTGGCTATTCAGGCCATGGCAAAAATTAGTCCAATGTCCCCGACCCGGTTATAAAGAACTGCCTGGAGAGCAGCCGTGTTGGCGTCTGCCCGGGCGTATCATCACCCGATGAGTAGGAATGACATAATGCCGACGCCCTCTCAGCCAATAAAGATTTGAAATATATTATTTGCGGTCACTAGAACAATTATGGCAATCAAGAAAATAAGCAGGTATTTAAAGAAACGGTTTATGAATGGGTCGGCGTGCATATATCATGATGCAAATTCTAAAATGGATCATGTGACGTACAGGGCAATGGGGGTAAAGACAATCGAGTAGTGGTCGAATTTAAAGCTAATATTGATATCGAAAGTGGCGGTATTCATTCATGTTCAATTGGTAATGATTGCCTCGGCGCCCTCATTTAAGAAAAGCGACAGGGGCAGGAGGCTGGTGAAGAAAGCAAGTTTAACCGCTGTTTTGACTTGCAGGAGTGCTCAATTAGGGGTCAAAGGGCGAGCGACCAGGGTAGTTAGGACAGGGTAGGTTAGGAGTGCAAAAATGATTATTAAGCTAGAAGTTATTACTAGGGCGGTAGTGTGCATAGCTGCTACTTGGATTTGCACCAAGAGTTTTTGGTTCCTAAGACCAACGGATGAGCTGTTATCCTTTAGAAGCGGCAAGGGAGCCCAGGGGTCCAACCAAGGTGACAAGAATTAGCAGTTCTTGGTGCTAGCGAGCCTCCCTCGGTGGATAAGAGGGGTCTAACCTCTATTCTTAGAATCACAATCTAATGTCTTCGTTAAACTATATCTACAGGCAGTTCAACCCCAGATAAGCTCAGGCTTAAGAATTAATAATAATAGCGGGAGAAGGTGAAGGGCCATGAGGAGGTGTTCACGAGAGTGAGAAGGGTCGAGAGCAATAATGTGGGCCGGGAGCGGACCTCGTTGGGTTATTAGAAATATGTACAGAGAATAACCAGCTGTAATGAGAGTGCCTGCGCCGGTAAGGGCTAAGGTCCACCAGGATCAGTTAAATAAGGAGGTAATGATTATTAGCTCCCCCATTAGGTTGGGGAGAGGTGGGAGTGCGAGGTTTGCTAGGCTTGCAAGGAACCATCAGGCTGTCATGAGGGGGAGGGCCATCTGCAGGCCTCGGGCCAGGACTATTGTTCGGCTGTGAGTGCGCTCATAGTTTGTATTGGCGAGGCAGAAAAGGGCCGAGGAGGTAAGGCCGTGGGCAATTATTAGGACTAAGGCACCTGTAAAGCCTCAGGGTGTTTGGATAAGAATGCCCCCTACGACCAACCCCATGTGGCTAACCGAGGAGTAGGCGATTAAAGATTTTAGGTCGGTTTGACGTAGGCAAATTGAGCCCGTTATAATTACACCTCAGAGCGCGAAGATAATAAAAGGGTAGCTTAATTCCTTTGTTAGGGGGTCTAGTACTACTAACATGCGCATCATTCCGTAGCCTCCTAGCTTCAATAACACGGCTGCAAGGATCATAGAGCCGGCCACTGGTGCTTCTACGTGGGCTTTTGGTAGTCAAAGGTGGACGCCGTAGAGTGGCATCTTCACTAGAAATGCTAGCAAGCAGCCGGCCCATCACAGCTTATCGGCAGCGGTGGCGAGGTGTAAGGGGTCGGAGAATTGGAGTGTGAGTAGGGAGAGGGTGCCTGTGCTGTTTTGTAGTAAAATCAGTGCCACCAAGAGAGGAAGGGAGCCTGCAAGGGTGTAAAACAAGAAGTAGGTGCCTGCATTAAGGCGTTCTGTCTGATTACCTCAACGAGTGATGAGAATGAGCGTTGGGATTAAGGTGGCCTCGAATATCACGTAGAATATGATAATCTCGGTGGCACTAAATGCTAAAATAAGGAAAAACTGAAGAGAAGTGAGAAGGGAAATATATATCCGCTGGCGGTTTAGAGGCTCGAGGGATATGTGGTTTTGGCTGGCGAGGATTATTAGTGGGAGTAGTCAGCAGGTAAGGACTAGGAGAGGTGTTGAAAGGGCATCAGTTGCTATGTACAGGTTTAGAGTAGCCCACCCAGTCTCTGAGAGATTTTTTAACCAGAAGAGGCTGATAAGGGCGATGGTTAAGCTGTGCAGGAGGGTGGTTGGCCATAGTCACTTAGATGGGACTAATCAAGCCGTTGGAATGAGCATCAGGGTTGGAATAAGAACTTTTAGCATTGTAGTAAGTTTAGGCTTTGTAATCGGTCTGTACCATGGGTACGGGCGGTTGCAACTAGTAATGCAAGGCCTGCGCTTGCTTCGCAAGCTGAAAATGCGAGGAGCAGCATTGGGGCGGCGGAGGAGTTTGTGGAGTCAAGGCCGAGGGTTCAAAGTGAGAGCGCAATAAATAGAGAAAGTATTATACCCTCAAGACATAGTAGCGCTGAGAGTAGGTGTGTTCGGTGAAATGCCAGGCCTGCTAGGCCTAGAAGGAATGTTGAGGAGAAGGCAAAGTGTACAGGGGTCATCAGGTGACTGTGGACTTTAACCACAAGCTTTTGAGCCGAAATCAAATATTTTACTTGAACTAATCACCTACTCAGCTCATTCAAGGCCCCCCTGCAGTCATTCATAGATAAGACCTAGAGTGAGAAGGGCTAGGACCGTGGAGGCCCAAAGGAACGTTAGTAGGGGGGAGGGAAGTTGATCACCCCAGGGGAGGGGCAGAAGAAGGGCAATTTCTAGGTCAAATAGCAGAAAGAGGATGGCAACAAGGAAGAATCGGAGTGAAAATGGCAGGCGCGCCGAGCCGAGCGGGTCGAAGCCGCATTCGTAGGGGGAAAGCTTTTCGTGGTCGGGGGTTATCTGGGGAAGTCAGAATGAGACAATGGCTAGAACGGTGGAGAGAAGGACGGCAATAGTAATAATTGTTGTGACTAAGTTCATTATCTTTCCTTGGATTTTCACCAAGACCGGGTGATTGGAAGTCACTTATACTTATTTGATACTAGAAAGACTATGAGCCTCATCAGTAGATGGAGATGTAGAGGAATAATCACACCACGTCTACGAAGTGCCAGTATCAAGCGGCTGCTTCAAATCCGAAGTGGTGCTCTGAGGTGAAGTGGTAGTTAATCTGTCGGAGAAGGCAGACAGCCAGGAATGTTGAGCCAATAATAACATGGAGGCCATGGAAGCCTGTGGCAACGAAGAATGTCGAGCCGTAGACCCCGTCTGCAATGGTGAAGGGGGCTTCGTAGTACTCCATTCCCTGTAGGAATGTAAAATAGAACCCAAGTAGAATTGTTAGGGCAAGGGATTGGATGGCCTGCTTTCGTTCGCCTTCCATAATGCTGTGATGTGCCCAAGTAACTGTCACTCCTGACGCTAGAAGTACGGCCGTATTGAGTAGTGGGACCTCGAAAGGGTCCAGTGTAGTGATGCCGGTGGGTGGTCAGCAGCCTCCGAGCTCAGGGGTGGGTGCTAGGCTCGAGTGGTAGAAGGCTCAGAAAAAGCCTAGGAAGAAGAAGACTTCTGAGGTAATAAAAAGAATTATACCATAGCGGAGACCTTTTTGGACGGGAGGTGTGTGGTGGCCTTGGTAGGTCCCTTCTCGAACAATGTCTCGTCATCACTGGTATATCGTGAGTAGAAGAAGAACCATGCCAAGAGACATGAGGATTATGGAGTTGTAGTGAAATCAGATAGCGGTGCCTGATGTCACAAGTAGGGCGGCAACTGCCCCTGTAAGGGGCCAAGGGCTCGGATCGACTATGTGGTATGCGTGTGCTTGGTGGGCCATTATACGTTTTCTTGAAGATAGAGGCTCATAAGTAGGACGAACACGTAAGCCTGAATCATTGCTACGGCGACTTCTAATAGGGTAAGTAGAAACAAGAGGATAGCAGTAAGGATTGCTACTGTTGGTATCATGGGCAGAAGAACAAAGGCCGCTGTAGCAATCAGCTGGATTAGAAGGTGGCCGGCAGTGAGGTTGGCTGTCAGTCGTACCCCCAGGGCTAAAGGGCGGATAATTAGGCTGATTGTTTCGATGACGATAAGGATGGGTACTAGGGGGGTAGGGGTACCTTCGGGGAGGAGGTGTCCAAGTGCGGCAGTCAGCTGGTACCGCAGTCCAATAATCACCGTGGCTAACCACAGGGGAACTGCCATGCCCATGTTGAGGGAGAGTTGAGTTGTGGGGGTAAAAGTGTATGGAAGGAGTCCAAGCATGTTAATGGTGAGGAGGAAGATTATTAGCGAAGCTAAGATAAGGGCTCATTTGTGGCCCCCTCGGTTAAGAGGCATGAGAAGTTGATATGTAAATCGATTCAGGAATCAGCCTTGGAGGGTCAACACCCGGTTGTTTAACCAACGAGAAGAGGGGGTGGGGTAAAGAACCCATGGAAGAGCAATAGCTAGGGCCATTAGTGGGATGCCTAGATAGGTTGGGCTTATAAACTGATCAAAAAAGCTTAGTGTCATGGTCAGGTTCAAGGCTCTGTTATGGTTTTTTTTGCACTTTGGTGTGCGGGCTCATTGGGAAATGTATGTGCTATAACTTTTGGGGGTAAGAAAATAAGGAAAATTAATCACGAAAAGACTAAAATGGCGAACCAGGGGGCGGGGTTAAGCTGTGGCATATCACTAAGGGTGGTTGGGGGCCACCAATCTTTAGCTTAAAAGGCTAACGCTAGACCCTATTTAGCTTCTTAGTGAGGCGTCTTCAAGTATAAAAGATGATCAGCTTTCGAAATGCTCTAGAGGGACGGCTTCTACTACAATGGGCATGAAGCTGTGATTAGCACCGCAGATCTCTGAGCATTGTCCGTAGAAAACTCCTGGTCGGGAGGTGATGAAGGCCGTTTGGTTTAGGCGTCCTGGGACTGCGTCCATTTTAACGCCAAGGGCGGGAACGGCCCATGAGTGGAGAACATCCTCTGCAGAGACAAGCACTCGGACTGGGGACTCAACGGGAATTACTATTCGGTGGTCAGTTTCTAGGAGGCGAAACTGGCCTGGGGCAAGGTCTTGGGTAGGGATTATGTAAGAGTCGAAGCCAAGTTCTTCGTAGTCGGTGTACTCGTAGCTTCAATATCATTGGTGGCCGATGGCTTTGATTGTAAGGTGTGGGTCGTTAACCTCATCCATAAGATAAAGAATGCGCAGGGAGGGGAGTGCAATAAGAATCAATACGACCGCTGGGAGAACCGTTCAGATAATTTCGATTTCTTGGGAGTCTAGGATATATTTGTCTGTTAATTTGGTGGAAACCATAGCCACAATAATGTAAAGTACAAGTGTACTAATCAAGAATACGATCATAAGGGCGTGGTCGTGGAAGTGGAGGAGTTCCTCTATTACGGGTGAGGCTGCGTCTTGAAAACCTAACTGTGAAGGATGTGCCATTAGATATGTCAAGGCACGCGGGGGTTTAACCCACAACTCTGCCTCGACAAGGCAGCGTTATATCAATTTTACTAGTGCCTTATAAAGAAAGTGGCAGAGCGGTTATGTTATTGGCTTGAAACCAATTTATGGGGGTTCGACTCCTCCCTTTCTGGTTAGTTTGATTGAACTTGAACGTATGCTGGCTCTTCAAATGTGTGGTATGGGGGAGGGCAGCCGTGTAGTCACTCTACGTTAGTTGTTGTGAGTTCCACTGAGAGGACTTCTCGCTTAGCAGCAAATGCTTCTCAAATAATAAACAGCAGTATAATAACCGCCACGAGAGAGACGAGAGAGCCGATAGACGAAACTGTATTTCAAAGGGTGTAGGCATCGGGGTAGTCCGAGTATCGACGAGGCATCCCAGCTAGACCCAGGAAATGTTGAGGGAAGAAGGTTAGATTAACGCCTACGAACATGATGCTAAAGTGGATTTTTGTTCAAGTTTCATGAAGCGTATACCCTGAGAATAGGGGGAATCAATGAACGAAGGCAGCCATAATGGCGAATACGGCACCCATGGATAGGACATAGTGGAAGTGAGCTACCACGTAATAGGTGTCGTGAAGAACAATGTCAAGGGAAGAATTAGCTAGTACAATTCCTGTCAGGCCCCCTACTGTGAAGAGGAAAATAAACCCAAGGGCCCATAGAAGGGGGGTTTCTCACTTAATTGACCCTCCGTGCAGGGTTGCCAGTCAGCTGAATACCTTCACACCTGTCGGAATCGCGATAATTATCGTTGCGGAGGTGAAGTAGGCACGTGTGTCTACGTCCATTCCAACTGTAAACATGTGGTGGGCCCATACGATAAAACCTAGAAGGCCGATTGCTATTATTGCTCAGACCATGCCCATGTAGCCGAAAGGTTCTTTTTTGCCGGAGTAGTAAGCAACGATGTGAGAAATCATCCCAAACCCCGGAAGAATCAGAATGTAGACCTCAGGATGTCCAAAGAATCAAAAGAGGTGTTGGTAAAGAATAGGATCTCCCCCACCAGCAGGATCAAAGAAGGTGGTGTTTAAATTTCGGTCTGTCAGAAGCATTGTGATCCCAGCTGCAAGTACTGGAAGTGACAGAAGAAGAAGGACGGCTGTAATTAGAACAGATCAAACAAACAGTGGGGTTTGGTACTGTGAAATTGCTGGGGGTTTCATATTAATAATTGTAGTAATAAAATTGATTGCCCCTAGAATTGACGAGACCCCTGCCAAGTGAAGAGAGAAGATGGTCAGGTCGACGGAAGCTCCCGCGTGGGCTAAGTTTCCGGCTAGAGGGGGGTATACTGTTCAGCCAGTTCCGGCTCCCGCCTCTACCCCTGATGAGGCAAGGAGGAGAAGGAAAGAAGGGGGTAAAAGTCAGAAACTCATGTTGTTCATTCGAGGGAATGCCATGTCGGGGGCCCCGATCATCAAAGGGACCAGTCAGTTTCCGAACCCCCCGATCAGAATTGGTATTACTATAAAGAAGATTATTACAAAGGCATGCGCTGTAACAATCACATTATAGATTTGGTCGTCCCCGAGCAGGGCGCCAGGTTGGCTTAGTTCTGCTCGGATAAGTAGGCTTAGGGCAGTGCCCACCATGCCTGCTCAGGCCCCGAATACTAGATAAAGGGTGCCAATATCTTTGTGATTTGTTGAGAAGAATCAACGTGTAGTTGCCACAGGTAAGATGGCTGAGGTTTAAGCGGTGGATTGTAGCCCCACATAGAGAGGTTTAAGTCCTCTTCTTATCAAGCCCCGAGGTGTTTGCACATCAGATTGCAAATCTGAAGGCGCAGGTTAACGCCTGCCGGGGCTTTCCCCCGCCTTAGCCCGAGTGGGCGGGGGAAAGGTAGATGGATGCTCGCTGGCTTGAGCGCTTAGCTGTTAACTAAGAGTTTGTAGGATCGAGGCCTGCCCATCTAGGAAGGCTTTAGCTTAATTAAAGTGCCTGCTTTGCATGCAGGAGCTGTGGGGTAATATCCCGCAAGTCTTACAGGGGCTGAGAGATTCTCACTCTCGCTTAGGGCTTTGAAGGCCCTTGGTCTTAATGCTATCCTAAGCCCCTTAAAAGGTAAGTAGGGCTAGTGCTGCGGGGGTGAGTGGGAGGAGGGTGAGAGTGGCAAGGGTAGAAGCTGCCAAGGGGAGGGTAACCTGGTTATGTGGAAGACGTCATGGGGTGGTGCCTGCTAGGTTGTTCGGGGACATGGTCAGAGTCATTGCATACGAAAGGCGGAGGTAGAAGTACAGACTGAGAAGGGCTGAAAGTGCTGCGATAGTTGCCACGGCGGGAAGGTCTTGTTTGGAGAGCTCTTGCAGGATCAGTCATTTAGGCATAAAGCCTGTTAGCGGGGGGAGCCCTCCCAAGGACAGAAGGATAAGGGGAGCTAGTGAGGTGAGGATGGGTGTTTTAGCTCAGGATGTGGCCAGTGCGTTTACACTAGTTGACTTATTTAACTTAAAGACAAGGAATATCGAGAAGGTCATAATGAAGTATGTAAAAAGGGCGAGAAGCGTCAGGGAGGGCGAGAACTGTAATACCAAAATTATCCAGCCAAGGTGCGCAACTGATGAATAGGCCAGGATCTTCCGGAGTTGGGTTTGATTGAGACCCCCTCAGCCGCCAACAAAGGTAGAAGCAAGTCCCAGTATAATAAGGAGGGTGGAGTTGGTGGGGGTAATTTGGGCAAGGAGGGCAAAGGGTGCAAGTTTTTGTCATGTGGAAAGAATAAGGCCAGTGGTAAGGTCAAGGCCTTGAAGTACTTCGGGCAGTCACGAGTGGAGGGGGGCTAGGCCAACCTTGAGTGCGAGGGCCAAAGTAATTATAGTGGTAGGAAAGGGGTGGGACATGTGAAGAATGTCTCATTGTCCTGTTAACCAGGCGTTAGTAGTTGCGGCAAAAAGCAACATAGCAGCGGCGGTGGCCTGAGTAAGAAAGTACTTTGTTGTGGCCTCAACCGCTCGGGGGTGGTGATGTTGGGCTATTAGGGGGATGATGGCGAGGGTGTTCATTTCCAGGCCCATTCAGGCTAGGAGCCAGTGTGAGCTTGCAAAGGTGATTGTGGTGCCAAGGCCTAGTCCAAGTATCAAAGTAGTTAGGATGTGGGGGTTCATTAGCAGGGGAAGGATTTTAACCAACATGGTTGGGGTATGGGCCCAAAAGCTTAAATTAGCTGACCTTACTAGGAAGTGGTGTAGTGGAAGCACTAAGAGTTTTGATCTCTTCGGGCGGGGTTCAAGTCCCTTCTTTCTAAGGAGCTGGAGAGATTTTAACTCTCATTATTCACTCTATCAAAGTGGTCCTTTAATTCAGGCACAGCTCCAGAGTTAAAGCTGTGGTGGAAGACCCACGAATGCGACGGGAAGCGCCAGGTGTCAGATCACTAGTGCGAGGGTTAGGGGCAGGAAGTTCTTTCAAATGAGGTGTATAAGTTGATCGTATCGGAAGCGAGGGTAAGAGGCGCGTACTCATAGGAACACAATGGAGAGAAGGGCTGCTTTAAATATTAGGTTGACTGAAGTAAGCTCGGGAATTGCGGGGATGTGAAGGGCCCCTAGAAAGAGGGTCGCGGACAGGGTGTTCATTAGTAGAATATTGGCATACTCCGCTAGGAAAAACAAGGCGAATGGGCCCCCTGCGTACTCGACGTTGAAACCAGAAACTAACTCTGACTCCCCTTCTGTGAGGTCGAAGGGTGCGCGATTCGTCTCGGCTAGTGTAGAGATATATCACATTGCAGCGAGGGGTCAAGCTGGCAGGATAAGCCAGACACTTTCTTGAGCTACGTTAAAGGTTTGTAGTGTAAACCCGCCAGTAAAAATAATAATATTAAGCAGAATTAGTCCTAGGCTTACTTCATAGGAGATGGTTTGGGCGACGGCCCGAAGGGCTCCAATGAGGGCATATTTAGAATTGGAGGCTCAGCCTGAGCCTAGGATGGAGTAGACGGCAAGGCTAGATAGGGCTAGGATAAAAAGGATACCAAGGTTGAGGTCGATGACAGGGTAGGGGAGGGGTATAGGGGCCCATAGGGTGAGGGCTAGTGTTAGCGCCAGCATAGGGGTGGCCAGGAATAGGACTGGGGAAGATGTAGAAGGTCGCACGGGCTCTTTGATAAATAGTTTTACACCGTCAGCAATGGGCTGAAGTAGTCCGTAAGGCCCGACAACGTTAGGGCCTTTTCGGAGTTGTATGTACCCAAGGACTTTTCGCTCAAGGAGGGTTAAAAAGGCGACGGCCAGAAGGACGGGCACAATGAATGCTAGGGGGTTAATTACATGTGTGATAAGTGCTGACATCATAGTTAGGGAGAGGACTTGAACCTCTGTAGAAAGGGCTTAGGTCTTTTGCATTGGCCGGGCTCTGCCACCTTAACACGCCATTATCTCAGGCAGGGTGGCATGCCCCCTTGACTGTTTTAGTTGATTTCATCAGTTGGAGGTGAGGCGTACTTGGAGCAGGGGCCTCTTCTTTTCGGTCCTTTCGTACTAGAAAAGATCATAGCATAGATAGAAACTGACCTGGATTACTCCGGGTCTGRAMTCAGATCAYGTAGGACTATTAATCGTTGAACAAACGAACCCTTAATAGCGGCTGCACCATTAGGATGTCCTGATCCAACATCGAGGTCGTAAACCCTCTTGTCGATATGGGCTCTAAAAGAGGATTGCGCTGTTATCCCTAGGGTAACTCGGTCCGTTGATCGGCTTTGCCGGATCTGAAAGGTCAGAAGTTCTGGTCACTAGAGTGGGAACTCTTGGTTGTAGGAAGGGTTTTCCCGTTCCTCATGGGGGCTTTGTATTCCCCCGCGGTCGCCCCAACCAAAGACATTAGGGCAGGGGCCATGTAGTTTTATTCTTTATTTGAGGGTGCTTAACGTGGTCTGCTTTGGTGTCTAAAGCTCCATAGGGTCTTCTCGTCTTATGGTGTCATCCCCGCTTCTGCACGGGGAGATCAATTTCACTGACCTGAAAAAGGAGACAGCTAAGCCCTCGTTATGCCATTCATACAGGCCCCCATTTAAAGGGCAAGTGATTGCGCTACCTTCGCACGGTCAAAATACCGCGGCCGTTAAACACTCATGTCACAGGGCAGGCGGGACCTCTTATTCATTAATTTTGCAAGAGGCGATGTTTTTGGTAAACAGGCGAGGCTTGTGTTTGCCGAGTTCCTTCTTTTTCTTTTAGTCTTTCCCTAGGGGCACACCAGTGTGGGGTTAACGGTGGGGGGTTGAGTGTTCTTCTGGTTATCTCTTTTGGTGTTCATTACCCTCTTTGCTTGGGGCCGTTAAGATTCGGTGGAGGGTCCGTTCCGAGGTACACATGTGCCGGGAGAGAGTCTGGCTCTCTTATTACTCATTTTAGCATTATCATTCCCATGTGGGCATGGGAGGGCCTGGTAAGGGCTAGGGGTTTAAGATAAAATTATCCTTATAATAGGGGGAGGCGGGTATGTTTAAGCTTTAACGCTTTCTCTATGGATGGCTGCTTTTAGGCCCACCAGGACATCTTGCCTTGGTATAAGTATGATCTTTAGCCTCCTAATAAAGTTGTGTCTTGGATCAAAGGAGCTGTACCTCCTTTGACTAACTCTCACGGTTTCTTCTGCAGTCCTTAGGTAAGTGTGATGTGAGGGGAGAAGCCATGAGGCTGAACTTCTATCCATTTCCCAGGCAACCAGCTATAACTAGGTTCGGTAGGTTTGTCACCTCTACTCGGAGCTCTTCCCACTCTTTTGCCACAGAGACGGGTTAGCCCTGTTGTTAGGCTGTCTCGGAGTAGCTCACGTAGTTTCGGGGCTTCAAACTAAAGTGCTCTTTGCTTAAATCTTACTGGCTAAATCATGATGCAAAAGGTACGAGGGGGTATCTCTGCTTTATTAAGCTTTGCTGGGTTGTTTCATTTCTCTTTCAGCTTTCCCTTGCGGTACTTTCTCTATCGCGCCTCGTGCCCTTTTCTGTCGCCCATACTAAGGGGGAAAAATGGTTTGTTTGTTTTAATCACAGGGGATTCAGGGTTTAGTTTATAGTGGGTTGTTAATGTTGATTGAGGGGCTAGCTAGTAGGCGTCAGGGTAATCCGACTTGCACGGATGTCTTCTCAGTGTAAGAGAGATGCTTTTCTATCTTAGCCATACTCTGATTGAGCCAAGTACACCTTCCGGTACACTTACCATGTTACGACTTGCCTCCCCTTTATGTTAGTCACTTTTTAGTTAGGGCAATTTCGGGTTTTCGGGGAGAGTGACGGGCGGTGTGTGCGCGCTTCAGGGCCGGTTTCAGCAGAACTCTCTATTTTCGTGCTTACTGCTAAATCCTCCTTCGAATGTATATTTCAGTACATTGTCCGTATTCCCTGGTCCAGGGAATGTAGCCCATTTCTTCCCCCTCCATACGCTACACCTCGACCTGACGTTTTGGGCTGTGCCAATTTCGCTTACTATTGACCCTTCACAGGGTAAGCTGACGACGGCGGTATATAGGCGGGTAGAGCAAGAAGGGGTGAGGTTGAACGGGGGTTATCGGTTCTAGAACAGGCTCCTCTAGGTGGATCTAAAGCACCGCCAAGTCCTTTGGGTTTTAAGCTAGCGCTCGTAGTCCCCAGGCGGGCAACAGGTGTACTGTGTTGTCAATGTTTAGGGCTAAGCATAGTGGGGTATCTAATCCCAGTTTGTGTCTTAGCTTTCGTGGGTTCAGGAATAATAAAGCTACTTTCGTGATTGGGCTTCTTACCTCCGAGTGCGTATGACAGCTGTGGGGGCATTCGGCTTTAGTATATCATGCTCTTAACCACTCTTTACGCCGACGTCTATCAACTTGGGCCTCTCGTATAACCGCGGTGGCTGGCACGAGTTTTACCGGCCCTCTTAGCTTTAACTAAGTCAAGTTTTCACTCATGGCTTAATGTTTATCACTGCTGAGTTCCCTTGGGGGTGTGGCTAAGCAAGGTGTCGTGGGCTAGAAAATCTGAGCCTGATACCCGCTCCTTGTTCCCGCGAGGGGAACTGTAGGGCATTCTCACAGGGGTGCGGATACTTGCATGTGTAAGTTCAGCTAAAGACGATAGTAAAGTCAGGACCAAGCCTTTGTGCTTGCGGGGCTTTCTAAGGCCATCTTAACATCTTCAGTGTTATGCTTTAATTAAGCTACGCTAGC